TGTTCTTATACAGTTCGAACTATCTATGGGGTATTAGGCATCAAAATTTGGATATTTGTAGACAAGGAATAATAAGCCTTTACTTTCCGTTACGTTCTATCCAACGATAGAACAAAAAATGATAAAGTCTTTCATTGTTTTTCTGTTCAATCAAAACAAAAATGAGCAATTCTGTAATTCTATAGGGTTGAATAAAAATGAGATTGACCATTTGATATAATTGCTATGCTTAGTGTGTGACTCGTTGGTTTTTTTTTAGGGTTAGGATTCAAAAAAAAAAATGGACCAGCCCATAGTATAAATAGTATAAACTAATAACTATAGAACTAATAACTAAAGAACTAATAACTAACTCATCGTTTCGTATTATCTGGATCCAAAGACCGGTCAAGATATGATATATTGGTCATATCATTGTAGCAACTGAAATCTTTTTTTTTTTTTGCATAAACAAAAGAAAAACCAATCTGATTGTGAGTTGTGAAGCGAAATCTAGAAGGATGCGGATAACTGGAAGGGTGAGAGAAAGAGAGAAAAATAATATCAATGATATATAATTCCAATATAATATGTAAGGTATATAAGTCATCTCATAAAAGGCCATGTAATAAAGCATCAATACTCTGATTCATCTATAATTAGATGAATCCTTTCATAGAACAAAAAAATCAAGAGCCTCGAGCCAATAAAGACTGAGAAGATTGACTCAAGAACAAATTTAATTATGGGCTCCATTGTAGAAATTAAGACCTAACCATTAATCGAGAAGCGATGGGAACGACGGAACCTGTGAATGCAGAAGATTCTATTGAAAATGAATCCTAATGATTCATTGGGTGGGATGGCGGAACAAACCGGGTACCAATTCATTTATTCTGAGAGGTCATGGGCTAACGCTACAACTGAACTAGATATTGAAAGAGTAAATATTCGCCTGCGGAAGCTTTATTTTATTTTATTGGATTGCTAAATTTTTGGTGATCCGATACGATAAAGGGAAAATAAAATAAAGATTCGTTATAACGTTATAAAAAACGACATTATCAAAATAAAATATATGTTTAGTTATATATCCAAACAAGATAGCTAAATATCGAATAGATTTGATAAAATCTCAAAGAATCCCAGGATTCAGTGTATTATGTATTATTCATTAAATACATGTATATCTTATTTAAATAGTTAAATTTAAATAGTTTTCAATCGTTTCATTCGCGAGGAGCTGGATGAGAAGAAACTCTCATGTCCGGTTCTGTAGTAGAGATGGGATTGCGAAACAACCATCAACTATAACCCCAAAAGAACCAGATTCCGTAAACAACATAGAGGAAGAATGAAGGGAATATCTTATCGAGGTAATCGTATTTGTTTTGGTAGATATGCTCTTCAGGCACTTGAACCCGCTTGGATCACATCTAGACAAATAGAAGCAGGGCGGCGAGCAATGACACGAAACGCACGCCGTGGTGGAAAAATATGGGTACGCATATTTCCAGACAAACCAGTTACAGTAAGACCTGCGGAAACACGTATGGGGTCGGGGAAAGGATCTCCCGAATATTGGGTAGCTGTCGTTAAACCAGGTAGAATCCTTTATGAAATGGGCGGAGTAGCAGAAAATATAGCCAGAAAGGCTATTTCAATAGCGGCGTCCAAAATGCCTATACGAACTCAATTCATTATTTCGGGATAGAAATATAGAAATGTAGAACCAAAGGAAAGAGGTTTTTGGAATAAAAAAAAAACAATTGTAGTTTTCTTTTTTGGACAAAGAATATTTCTTTTTTTTTCCCTTCGCCCCTTTTTGCATTGAAAGAACTGATTAAAAAATGATATGATTCAACCTCAGACCCATTTGAATGTAGCGGACAACAGCGGGGCCCGAGAATTGATGTGTATTCGAATCGTAGGAGCTAGTAATCGCCGATATGCTCATATTGGTGACGTTATTGTTGCTGTGATCAAAGAAGCAGTACCAAATATGCCTCTAGAAAGATCAGAAGTTATCAGAGCTGTAATTGTACGTACTTGTAAAGAACTCAAACGTGAAAACGGTATGATAATACGATATGATGACAATGCTGCAGTTGTCATTGATCAAGAAGGAAATCCAAAAGGAACTCGAGTTTTTGGTGCGATCGCCCGGGAATTGAGACATTTCCATTTTACTAAAATAGTTTCATTAGCCCCCGAGGTATTATAAGATTAGACCATGATATAGTTATAGTAGGTTATTTGGATGAAATAGATTATTAGTAGATTGTGTCTCACGTATATACCTTTAATAATAATAATTCATAAATAAAAAATAAAACAAAAAGTATGTTTATTATATCCAAATTTGGAGGCACCAATAATTTTAGTTCATCATGGGTAGGGACACTATTGCTGACATAATAACCTCTATACGAAATGCTGACATGAATAGAAAAGGAATGGTTCGAATAGCATCTACTAACATCACCGAAAACATTGTTAAAATACTTTTACGAGAGGGTTTTATCGAAAACGTGAGGAAACATCGGGAAAGCAACAAATATTTTTTGGTTTTAACCCTACAACATAGAAGGAATAGGAAAGGGCCATCTAGAACTGTTTTAAATTTAAAACGGATCAGTCGACCTGGTCTACGAATCTATTCTAACTATCAACGAATTCCTAGAATTTTAGGTGGGATGGGGATTGTAATTCTTTCGACTTCTCGAGGTATAATGACAGACCGAGAGGCTCGACTAGAAGGAATGGGTGGAGAAATTTTGTGTTATATATGGTAATCCTTCTGATATCCGAATTAGATCCAAAACTTCCTATTTGTGAAAAAAAAAAGAGAAAGGAAGGGTTGTCTAATATCACTCCTCCTCCATTAGTTGATACTTCAAGGGGGTTTTACCTGGAATGAAAGAACAAAAATGGGTTCATGAAGGTTTAATTACTGAATCACTTCCCAACGGCATGTTCCGGGTTCGTTTAGATAATGAAGATCTGATTCTAGGTTATGTTTCAGGAAGGATCCGACGTAGTTTTATACGGATACTGCCAGGAGATAGAGTAAAAATTGAAGTAAGTCGTTATGATTCAACCAGAGGGCGTATAATTTATAGACTCCGCAACAAGGATTCGAAGGATTAGGCAGTTTTTTCAACTTCAACATTCCTTTCATGGGGATACAATTCGAGGTTAAAAATTTCAAGAAACCTATTTTTTCCCAAGAAGTGGATTCGGAATTTAATTAAGGTAAGGAATGACAAATATGAAAATAAGGGCTTCTGTTCGTAAAATTTGTGAAAAATGTCGACTGATCCGTAGGCGGGGACGAATTATAGTAATTTGTTCCAACCCGAGACATAAACAAAGACAAGGATAATCTTTCTAAACTCTAAAAAGGACTCTCTAAAGGACCCGATGTACAAAATGTACAAATCAAAATAAAATAAAGGATCCGCTTTGACATGAAATGGATATATCCATATATCTCTGACTCATATTTATGAGATGATAAAATATGGCAAAACCCATACCAAGAATTGGTTCACGTAGGAATGGACGTATCGGTTCACGTAAGAGTGCACGTAGAATACCAAAGGGAGTTATTCATGTTCAAGCAAGTTTCAACAATACCATTGTGACTGTTACGGATGTACGGGGTCGGGTGGTTTCTTGGTCCTCTGCCGGTACTTGTGGATTCAGGGGTACAAGAAGAGGGACACCATTTGCTGCTCAAACCGCAGCCGGAAATGCTATTCGTACAGTAGTGGATCAAGGTATGCAACGAGCAGAAGTCATGATAAAAGGTCCTGGTCTCGGAAGAGATGCAGCATTACGAGCTATTCGTAGAAGTGGTATACTATTAAGTTGCGTACGGGATGTAACCCCTATGCCACATAATGGCTGTAGACCTCCTAAAAAAAGACGTGTGTAGAAATAAACATTGAAGAGATTTCAAGAGAAATAAACGATTCAATGATCTGATCAAATAATATTACTATGGTTCGAGAGAAAGTAACAGTATCTACTCGGACACTACAGTGGAAGTGTGTTGAATCAAGAGCAGACAGTAAGCGTCTTTATTATGGACGCTTTATTCTGTCTCCACTTATGAAAGGTCAAGCCGACACAATAGGCATTGCGATGCGAAGAGCTTTGCTTGGAGAAATAGAAGGAACGTGTATCACACGTGCAAAATCTGAGAAAATACCACATGAATATTCTACTATAGTAGGTATTCAAGAATCAGTCCATGAAATTTTAATGAATTTGAAAGAGGTTGTATTGAGAAGTAATCTGTATGGAACTCGTGACGCGTCTATTTGTGTCAGAGGTCCTGGGTATGTAACTGCTCAAGACATCATCTCACCACCTTCTGTGGAAATCGTTGATAATACACAGCATATAGCTAGCCTAACGGAACCAATTGATTTGTGTATTGGATTAAAAATGGAAAGGAATCGCGGATATCGTATAAAAACGCCAAATAACTTTCAAGACAGAAGTTATCCTATAGATGCTGTATTCATGCCTGTTCGAAATGCGAATCATAGTATTCATTCTTATGGGAATGAGAATGAAAAACAAGAGATACTTTTTCTCGAAATATGGACAAATGGAAGTTTAACTCCTAAAGAAGCACTTCATGAAGCCTCCCGGAATTTGATTGATTTATTTATTCCTTTTCTACATGCGGAAGAAGAAAACTTACATTTAGAGGACAATCAACACAAGACTATTTTACCCCTTTTTACTTTTCATGATAGATTGGCTAAACTAAAGAAAAACAAAAAAAAAAAAGCATTGAAATCTATTTTTATTGACCAATCAGAATTGCCTCCCAGGATCTATACTTGCCTCAAAAGGTCCAATATACATACATTATTGGACCTTTTGAATAACAATCAAGAAGATCTTATGAAAATTGAACATTTTCGCATAGAAGATGTAAAAAAGATATTGGGTATTCTAGAAAAACATTTCGCAATTGATTTACCGAAGAATAAGTTTTAAAT